ATTTTTTTACCGATATTTCTGATTTCTAATTACGAAACCCCTATCAACAAGAGAAAAGATTAAATTCTTTCTTCGTAGAAGAAAGCTAACTAATAAAAAAACGAATTTCTCGGGAGCGGAAAAAACTCTTGATTTTTTTTAAGTTATAAAATAAGAAAAAGATAAAAAAGAAGAATAACAAACAAGTGGATTATCATACATATAGTTCAGGTAGAAAACTGAATAAGTCCATTTACTTAGTTCTACACTCCTTAGTATTTTATTATATATACTCACTTAGAAATACTTAGTATAATTATATAGGAATTCTAATGATTCTAAGATATCTTTCTAACAATATAAATAACAAGAAAAGGTAATTAAAGATTAATATAAATAACAGGTACAAATATTAAATCGAGGCGTCCATTCTATGATAATTCTTAATAACTTACCTTCTATTTTTGTGCCTTTAGTAGGCTTAGTATTTCCGGCAATTGCGATGACTTCTTTATTTCTTTATGTTCAAAAAAACAAGATTTTTTAGATCCGATGGGGGTAAATTTCATCTATTTTTTTTTTCACGATTATGATATAACATATGCTTTCTTTCAAACAAAGAAAGAGGAAGAGGTTCTTTTGCAGATGTAAATGTGCTATATAAGTAAATGACCTGTTTGAAAAAATTGGAGTGAATACCTGACAAAGCGAATGGATCCATATGTGTGTAGATAGGAGATCATATGAAAAGACTCTTAGATCTAACGAATTCGATGAATTTTTCCTAAGGATTCACATCACAATAGTGCGAGTTGATGAAAGTTACTTTTGAAACAATATAAAGTAAAGTAAAATTCTGTTGGGAATTCTGTTGGGCTAGTCTCCCACTTCCAATAAAACGCAACTGGATCGAGTATGAATTGGGGATCAGAACATATATGGATAGAATTTATAGCGGGGTCTCGAAAAATAAATAATTTCTGCTGGGCCTTAATACTTTTTTTAGGTTCATTGGGGTTTTTGTTGGTTGGAATTTCCAGTTACCTTGGCAAAAATTTGATATCTTTCTTTCCGTTTCAGCAAATAATTTTTTTTCCACAAGGGCTCGTAATGTCTTTCTATGGGATTGCTGGTCTATTTATTAGCTCTTATTTGTGGTGTACAATTGCGTGGAATGTCGGTAGTGGTTATGATCGATTCGATAGAAAAGAGGGAGTAGTGTGTATTTTTCGTTGGGGATTCCCTGGCAAAAATCGTCGCATCGTACTCCGATTCCGTATGAAAGATATTCAATCTATCAGAATAGAAGCTAAAGAGGGCATTTCTGCTAGGTGTGTCCTTTATATGGAAATCAGAGGCCGGGGAGCTGTTCCTTTAACCCGTACTGATGATAATTTGACTCCACGAGAAATTGAGCAAAAAGCTGCGGAACTGGCCTATTTCTTGCATGTACCAATTTTTTAGAAAGAGCCAAAAAATCCAAAAGTCTTTTTTTCTTATGTAAATTCAGTAACCAGTAAGTAATTGAAATAATAGACTCATCTCATAGATCAAGAAAATAAAACAGTTCGGAATAAGATCTAGAATAAAGAAACTCTCTTTTTCTTTTCAATATTGGAAATTGATGTGTTAGATATCAATAGATCATATCTTGTAAAAAATTTCCGCCAATCAACCTTTCTTTTTTTCCCTTTTTTGTGCTCCTTAATGAGCAAAAGCTTGGACCACTCGGGCCACTTATAATGATAACTTTGAACAAAAGCTTTTCCGTCTTATTTTGCTTTTGCCACTCATTTTTTTTTGATCATCATGTCAAAATATTCTTCAGAAATCCCTCTCAATTAATCTTGTAGACTATAGTCAATTGGCTAATTTTTTGTCGAAATATTTGTTATTTTAATACAAAGTAATTCTTTCATCTCGAAATCAGAATTTGAAGTAGCTCTTCGGGCATTCATTGAAACGAGAGAATTACTTCCAATTTGAACAATTGAGATATCCGGAAACTCTATTTTTTTTCATTCGTGTGCTCTTTCTTATAGGTTCATAGCTTCGAGGCCTTGTAATAGAACTTATGCTTGATAGAAATTAGAAATCCTATAGAGTTGACAGATAAGAGGGGTTCATTACAAATTCACAGACGAAAAAATGAAAAAAAAAAAGCATTAATTTCCCTTCTATATCTTACATCTATAGTGTTTTTGCCCTGGTGGATTTCTTTTTTATTTAATAAAAGTCTGGAATCTTGGGTTATTAATTGGTGGAATACTAGTAAATCCGAAACTTTTTTAAATGATCTTCAAGAAAAGAGTATTCTAGAAAAATTCATAGAATTAGAGGAACTCTTTTTTTTGAACGAAATGATAAAAGAATACCCGGAAACAAATCTACAAAAGTTTCGTATCGGAATTCACAAAGAAACGATCCAATTGATAAAGATGTACAATGAGGATCGTATCCATACGATTTTGCACTTTTCGACAAATATAATCTGTTTCGTTATTCTAATTGCCTATTCTATTCTTGGTAACGAAGAACTTATTATTTTGAATTCTTGGGTTCAAGAATTCCTATATAACTTAAGCGACACAATAAAAGCTTTTTCTATTCTTTTATTAACCGATTTGTGTATAGGATTCCATTCACCCCACGGTTGGGAACTAATGATTGGCTCTATCTACAAAGATTTTGGATTTGCTCATAACGATCAAATTATATCCGGCCTTGTTTCTACTTTTCCAGTCATTATCGATACAATTTTTAAATATTGGATCTTCCGTTATTTAAATCGTGTATCTCCGTCACTTGTAGTGATTTATCATTCAATGAATGACTGAAAAATACCGACCCAATTAGAATGTTTGTTATTTTGTACATAAGCAAAACATTTAAAATCCTCTTTTTTCTATACATCTAAGAGATTCGTTTCGAACTTTTACTATATTTTAGTAAAAATTTTTTAGTAAATAGCAGGATCGTGGATAGGGAAGTATACTAGCGACCCACCTAATTTTATTGTAAATATTTTCGGGATCAACGATTGGACCATGCAAACTAGAAAGACCTTTTCTTGGATAAAGGAACAGATTCCTCGTTCCATTTCCGTATCGCTTATGATATATATAATAACTCGGGCGGGCATTTCAAACGCGTATCCCATTTTTGCACAGCAAGGTTATGAAAATCCGCGCGAAGCAACAGGCCGTATTGTATGTGCGAATTGTCATTTAGCTAATAAGCCTGTGGATATTGAGGTTCCACAAGCGGTACTTCCTGATACTGTATTTGAAGCAGTTGTTCGAATTCCTTATGATATGCAACTGAAACAAGTTCTTGCTAATGGTAAAAAGGGAGCTTTGAATGTGGGGGCTGTTCTGATTTTACCCGAGGGATTTGAATTAGCCCCTGCTGATCGTATTTTGCCAGAGATGAAAGAAAGGATAGGTAATCTGTCTTTTCAGAATTATCGACCTACTAAAAAAAATATCCTTGTGATAGGTCCTGTTCCTGGTCAGAAATATAGTGAAATAACCTTTCCTATTCTTTCTCCTGATCCCGCTACTAGCAAGGATGTTCGCTTCTTAAAATATCCCATATACGTAGGCGGAAACCGGGGAAGGGGTCAGATTTATCCCGACGGGAGCAAAAGCAACAATACGGTTTATAATGCTACAGCAGCAGGTATAGTAAGCAAAATCATACGAAAAGAAAAAGGGGGATATGAAATAACTATAACGGATGCGTCAGAGGGACGCCAAGTGATTGATAGTATACCTCCAGGACCGGAACTTCTTGTTTCAGAAGGCGAATCTATCAAACTGGATCAACCATTAACGAGTAATCCTAATGTGGGTGGATTTGGTCAGGGGGATGCGGAAATAGTACTTCAAGACCCATTACGTGTCCAGGGCCTTTTGGTCTTCTTGGCATCTATTATTTTGGCACAAATCTTTTTAGTTCTTAAAAAGAAACAGTTCGAGAAAGTTCAATTGTCCGAAATGAATTTCTAGATCTACGAATTTATCAACATCAAGTTCTTTTTAAGAACTCAATTTGTGTTGGCAATTTTGTATGATAAAAAAAAGAATTCTGAAAAATCTTTTGCTTTTGTTTATATTCTTTTTGTATCAGATTTTTCGAATTACTTTTCCCATATTGGTATTACTAGTCATATATATACTATATCCCTCAATTTTTGAATTTTTATTTCGGTGTAATTATGTCACTCTTGGTAAATTTCACTGTCATCGAATGTATCAATCGTTTTTCTATTCTAATAGAATTCAATTCGATAATAGAATTCAATTCGACTAGATATTAAGTACAAAATAGGGAAGTCGAAAAGCAAAGGGAAAATCAACGAAACAAGGGATTCTAGGAGGTATTATTCTATTCGTCTTCCTAGTCTTCGACACAAGAAAAGGAATTTTCACATTCTTTTCTTGTGTCGAAATAATAATGTAATCCTACTCGTAAAAGATTCATATTTTTCATATTTCTAGTTTGCCCCGTTTCTCACAATCTCGTTTTTTTTATATTTATAAATTTATTTTTACGTATAAAGAAATTCCATTTAGTACAACATGTAATTAGTACATCATATAAATAGTAGTGGACAAACAAAAAAGTGGAAGTTCTTTGAGCAAATAGAACTTCTTCAATTAACTTCGAAAAAAAATTTCAACTTTGATGAGATACTAAAAAAAAATAGAGTAAGATTCTATTAGTAGAGTTCTATATAGTATAGCAAATTTTGCATGATATTGTATCGACAGAAAAATAGAAAATATATAATCATCCAGGAAAAGAAAAAAAATAGATCTATTTCTTCTTTCTTATAACTTTGTAAAGTATCAATAGCTACTATCGAGGAACAAATGTTCTGAATTAATTAATGAAGTTACTTTTTCAAAAACCCCATTAATAAAAAAGTCTAATGGGGTTTTTGAAATATTTCAAATATCAGAAAAAGATAATCCATTTTGGGATTTAACCGGATAAGGTATTATGATTATTAAGAA